GGGGGCAATGTGCAAGCAACTTCATACCCGAATGGCTACTTTTTCCTTTCTCCTGCAAGGTATAGAACAACTAAGGGTACTGGTCCTGCCTGCTCGCTTTGCTCCTCTCCCTTCAGCATCTGGCTGCTGTAGCCCAAAGGGTCCTACATTCCCGTGGGAAAGCAGCGCTTCTGCCGGATTAGCGTTAACCGTAAAGGGTCCGCTGTCTGCCAGGACGGGACCATCTCAATCTCGTTTTTGTCACACTCAGAATTGATGAAGCGAGGAGGGGATAGACCGGTTGGAGTGAATCCAATCTCTACCTAGTAGGTAAGGCATTGTACGCTGCAGTACCATCCACCACAAAGTCAATCCCTACCTCAACAGCATCTCGAGTTCTTTTTCGGGGGCAGGATTCTTATAATTAGGGGAGCGGCTACCCGTTTGCTATTTCACTTACGACGGAACACTTTCTCAATCGTTGGCAACATTTCCATCTCGATCTTAGCCGATTTCAGGTTGACCGTCTCTCCGGCCTCATTTCGAGGCACGATTGGAGAGCTCCTTGGGCCTTCTTTCACTAATGATCTTTTGGCTCTGAAGTGGTAGAACCTACCGGGCGTACTACTTGACTTGCTAATTATTTTCTTATGATATTATTGAATAGATCACTCCTAAATGCTTCCTTTTCTTATATACGATACCACTTCTTGCTTCCGCTTTTAGATCTTGATCAACGGACAACTTTATATATCCTTTTGATTGGAGAAAGACTTTTGACTTTTGCTTCTGAAGTCAGATTGGAATTTATGCCCTCTGGTATCCCGGCTGTCGCCGACTTCAGGTCACACAAGGCTAAGCTTACCTCACTTTACTAGAAAAGCAAAGGGCAGAACGAATCTATCTTATCTATGATAATTCTTGTCTAACTTTCTCTCTTCCTAGCAAGAAAACTCCAGCAAGAAGGCAAGGGTGGAAGCCTTAGCGTCTTTCCCATGGGACAAAGGAAGCCACGAAACCAGATTAATCATTTCCAATTCTATCTGAGCTGACAGCATCAGTCCTCCTCTTTAAAGCAGCGGATTTTGTATTCTTACTTCGCGTCGCTACTAATCAAACTGATTGAGCGCTAGCTGTATTAGCGTTAGCGGCTTCCAAAGTAAGACCTTCCACACCTGCTGCTCCTGCTATAGGCTGCTGATGCGGAACGGAAAACTCACAAATAGTGAAGCCCTTGCTTGTTCGAGCGAGCTCTTCCGTAGCTGCTAAAGAAACGAAGCAAGTCGAGCGAAGCGAGGGGAGCTAACGCCTTTACCTTACATAGAAGAGATTAGATGTTAGCACCTTAAGCTCTCTTTCTTAACTATCTACTGTACCAGTGAAGTAGCCGCCCATTTCTCAAGGGGTATGGGATACGAGCGATTCAGAGTCTTATTGCTTTCACGTAGTCAATGTAGGTACGTACTTACTCATTTACTCATATAGCTGAGAGCTTTTCGTTTCACTACGTTCAACTCATTCGGTCTATCCTGGATATGGTAAATTACCATAATTCTTTGATTCTAAGGCTGATAATTGGCTTTCTTTTATAACGCCCGTTCTTGGCTAATTACGTATGACTCGTGAAACGCGACTTTCTTAGCCGTCATAGTGTAAGTCTAGTAAGAACTACTACTTCTTTCTCTGATTCGCCTTTCGTTCTAGTTCTACTTTAGCTTTCCTTCATTGCCTTCACCCAGCCCTAAAAGTAGAGGAAGCGATCTTATTCATCTGATCTTGGGTTGGCCTTTGAGTTGCCTGACACTCCTTCCTTTGAAAGGAGCTTCTCGCCCGACCGTTAAACTCAGCTCTTTTTCCGGCTTTCCCGATTAGATCAGTTTGGACCTGACCTTGGGATTGGCTAGTGCCCTTTAAGGCGGACCCTTTCCCTTTAGCTTTGGGTATGAGAAAAGCTAGTCCTCAAGCCCCTCCGCAGTACCTCTTAACTGCAAACCACCCATTTCGCTGTGTGTCGGCAGGCTTATAATGATTTAGAAAGGTGAGAAGAAATGGCTTAAGTCTCACCGGTTACACGAATATCGGCCGCCACTATCGGTCTTTCCGCTTAGCAACGGCAAACAAAGAGCACCTTTCGGGGGCCCCCGCACTGGTCTCAGCAGCTACGGTAACGAAAGCGGCTTTTTGATTGCCACCATTTCACGAGTACTCCTGTCACTGGACTTAAGACAGCTTCCTCAGATGTCACTCAATCTTTCTCAACTTGGAGTCTATCATCTAGAGTCCAAGTTACGTGATACACGGTGGTTGGCGCTAAACGCCTTGTTTTATTCCTATTCGCTGCTAACTCCCGTGAGAGTTAACAGTCGGAATGAAATCCATTCCTGTAGCTGCAAAGATTCCGTCCTACTGACCTGACCATGGTCAAGTGCTCTAAGCGGTTTATCTTCCTATTCACTGCAATGATCTAACCGCGCCTCACCGTAACGTAAAGAAGCCTGTTACGAGTAAGTGGAAAGGAAAGAAGTGGAATCAGACTCAGTTTCAGTTCATCACAGGGATTCGGAAGTAGCTGATTCAGTAGCAGAATCTGTTGATTTAGCAGTTTCAGTAGCCGTATTTGATGATGTTTATGTTTCAAAGTAACTTCAGGAATCGATCTCAGATTTAGCATGGAAGATAAGGACAGAAGAAGATAGGTAGCTTTCCGCCCTAACTAAAACATCTAAATCTTAATAGGATGCAGCTCGTCCCGATCTGTCTCCGGTCGTAACTAAGATAGATCGATTAATCTCCGAGAAGTCCTAAAGCGGAAGTCATCTATTGAGGACAGGACTAGGCAGACGGAGGTCTAGGAGCTTGAATAGCTTACTGAATTAGCTCAGTAAGGCCTACAGCTTCTCTTGAGTCTATAGGAGTTCAGTCGGGAAGATCAGGGCGGATATGCCCCGGAAAGCAAGAAATCCCTAAATCCAGTTAGTTGGAAATCTTCTTTAGGGTAAAAGGCTGGTTTAGCTCAACAATTGATAGATTGCGTTATATTGTCCGCTTCGTTCTATTTGCCGCTAAAAGCATTCTGTCCTGATGGTTTAAAAACCTAAAAAGATGGCAGTTATCACCTGCTGACGAAGTGGTGAGGTTTGCAGAGAATACACTAAAGATCTCCTAGCTTCTAAAAGAAGAAATTCTCACAGGCCTTTATTTCAAAGTTTCAGATTCGATTCCAAGGCAGCTTTTCTTTAGTCCTCAGGATATGATTCTTTAGTATGTTACCAGGGGCTGAGCTCAATAGCAACTTACTCAAAGACAAAGACTGCGGCTACTTTAGCCTCAGTATGTTCCTACAGTGAGGATAGGGGAATCCCCGGTGGTAAGGAATCCAAATATAATCCAAGGGAATAGACTTCCTTGCTGCCGAACTTCTCAGAAGAAGCTGGGCCTGTAGAATGTAGAAAAGAAGACTAACCTTTCGATTTGAGTATTAGAAATAGAATGCCTTGGTTTAGACTTCTAAGGAAGGGCTTTTCTTTTGTAACTACCTAATCCCCCTGGAGGGTAAATGGCCTGATCTTTGCTTTCAACTAAGACTAAGGAAATTGCTGAAGCTGCAGTCCCATTGACTAAGAAGGGGGGAATTGAATCCAAGGCTTTGCCTCTAGCTACTATCGGATCATCTTACCTTCTAACTAAGGCAGTTTTCTACTAATTCAATCGATGTTTTCACCTTACTTAACTAAAGAGCAGATGCTGGAGGGGAAGACCGGGCTTTCGCCCCAGGCTTGATTCCTCCTGTTAGGCGGAATAAGGGATTGATTTCATACTTTGTAGAGTCGAAAGAGACTTGCTACTATTGATTCCTTGACTTCGAATATGGTTTACAGGTCGACTTCAGTGAAGACTACTCTAGAATCTTGGATTCCTTTGAAGAAAGGAGTAAAAAGGTACTTTATGACTTGGTATTAAGGATATCAACGACAAGAACAATCTACTTTAACTATAACTATTTACTTCCACAACTTCTCTAGATTCGATGGAATTATCTTGCTTAAGCACCTAGCATGTCATTACAAGAGCTACAAGCTAAAAGCACTGATGAGGAACAATAGGCTTTACGAGTTAGCTGTCTATTCTGGTAAGAAGATGTTATTCCGCTTCAGAGACTCCTTGAATCTACTCCCTGGCAAACTTAGCGACTTAGCTAAGAATCTATGACCGGGTCCAGGCCTCAGGCACAGACCTGAAAGAAAGCTTTAATTTAATGGCGGGGGGAGAAACGGAAGCAGGTACGAATAGAAGAAGGCCCAGAATAGCCAAGCCAAAGGGGTCCCATTAAGTGGTCCAATCAGTCTAATGCGTAATGTCCGGTATCGGGAGTCTTTTAGTAATAGGAACCGAGTGGGGAAGTGAGCTCTACTCTAAACTCTAAAGGCAGCTCTGCCACCTAGGGGATAGGAAACCTATTCCTTTTAGTCCGATTCGATTCGCTTGCCTCGAAGACTGGCATTAGGCCCCTACTGATGATAGGATTGATTCGAAGCAAAGTCAATGGTCCCTTCTCCGCTACGGGAGATGCTAGAAGAAGATAAGCCCTTGGGGGCTAATACTTACTATTACACAGGCTAGCAGACAACCGGAAAGCTAAGCTATTCCCTTGCAACAGAAGCAATAGCAAAGAAAGCAACAAGAGTGGAGAGAACAAGCTCTTCAAGCTCAGCTTCGGCAACAGCAACTCGAGAAAGCTATTCCGTTTGTGAGGAACCGGCCACTTCTTTATATACGTTGCCATTTGACGATCTGTCTGTTCAGGCAGGTGACACGGAATTGAGTACGGAATCTGAGAAGGGGGACAGCAACGTAAAAGACTGAGGGAGTAGTGAACTTTCCACGAGTAATGAGACTAGCATTTGAGTTTTAGGTACAGAAAAAGACAACCCTTAACCTTTCATAGAGTGGATGCTAGGATTCAAAGCAAAAGAGATTGGTGCTTCGGCTCTTATTTCAACGAAGTTGTAAGGCCTGAGGCACGACAGAAGAGTTTTGGATTCAAATTAAACCAGAGTGTAAAACAGGTACTGCTGACAGCAATCCATACAATGGTCGTGACTTACTTGTTTAAGGTGCAAGTCATCACCAGGCGGCAAGTGACATCATTTCATGGTCACTAAAACTAGAAAACTTACCTTAGCTAAACACAAGATATAATATAGGCTAAGTGGTAAGAGCACTGCTAGAAAGCGAGGTGACTCTAATACCATCAAAATAAACAGGTCCACGAGCGCCAGGTTGCCACCTGCTTCCGTGAATCTGCCTCACTATCGCTCTGAGTCGACATAGACACCTAGAGGACAATATTATTAGGGGGAAGAGTGGACCCACCCCAACCACCAAACCATAAGCGTACCCTGGGTCTAGAAACTTTCTTCTCTTATGAGAAAAATCGAAAGAAGGGGTAAAGCCATAACTCTGCACAAACGAGAGAAGAAGTTGAGTACGACTATGATGTATAAGATAAGAGGGGAATTGAGATGTTTGTGGAATAGCAAGCGTTGGCTTTCAAGCTAAGGTATTAAGTAGTAGCGCTGGGGGTCTGGGGGGCACCCCCGGGATAAGGAAAACTCAAATCCTCATTCTTACCCGGGAAAGAACTTTTCTTCCCCCTACGGAGAGTGAAGTGACCCATGGGATGATGGGGCACGAGCGCTAATAAGATAGCTTTCAGAAGCATTTATCTCTTGTTAAAGAAGCTCGAAACTTACCAGATAGAAGAATTACACCATGAATAGCGGTATAATTTTTCTTCGACTTGGCATCGATCAGTACTTGGTAAGGTTTTATGTGCCTCTTCTCTTGTGCGGAACTCCCCCTTACTTAGGAGTTGGAGGGAGGCATCACCTAATAGCTCAATTGTGGAACCTACTGAAAGGGCTCGGCTAAAGCACGACACTGAGTTCATCTACCAAGCAGAAAGAACCAAAACAACTAATAGCCTAGCCCCATAAGTTCATGCTTTTTGAGAACTCCCAACTATTATCTAGAAAGATAGTGTAACTTTGAAGAAAGCAGCTCTACGCAAGCTAATTAAAGAATGTTTATTGGTACAGGGACATGTTCCTTCGCGCCACCTGTAGTGGGTAGAGAAAAGGATGAAGCTGCATTTATTTACACTATGAAACTAGCGCACCAAAAACAACCAATCCATTCACACGACTTCTATTTCGAGATCAACGCGCTACGAACGGAGTCAATAAAGAATCCACGACTGATTGAATCAGCATGTATCTCAGGTACTAGAAAGGCTGTGGTTCTCTTTCCGGAATTCAAAATGCTAGGATATCATCAGCTTCACGAGCCGCAAGCTACACTACCTTCTTCCTTTGGACGGTAGACCTATTTCTGCCGATCCATTTGCAATTGAAAGCAGCCTATCATAAACTATTTGTCCGCCCCTTATTGGAAAACGAAAGCGCTGAACAGGTTACGGGCAAGGATCAAAAGGCATTTTAGAAAGGTATGCCGCTTCACGAAGAACTTTGATCCATAAAGAAGCACAGCAGCACTACCAACCCAGTCAAAGAAAGAGATTCGGCACCAACTAAACGAAGTCCCGGTTTTCTATCTTCAATCAATACGTAGTAGCCTTTGAATCTCCCAGGCAGAAAGGCGTTCTTAACGTCAAGTTGACGAATAGGCCAGCCTGTTAGAGGACACTGTGGGCCCTAGTTTACTTGTTCTCTTTGATTCCTCCTTCCTGACTGAAGAGATTCCAATCTCAAGAGCTAAAACCAAGCCCATGATAAAGAAGAAGGAAGGCTAAACCACTCAACTGGGCAAACGCTGCGTCTTTCTCCTCTATGGAAGTTCTTTGAATGCCTCTTTCTCAAAGGTCTACGAGAACTAAGAGAAGCCTATATCTGCGCATCCCATTGGATAGCAGAGAGATCAGAAGCGACGGTAGTGCTAATGCTAGCAGTAGCAATAAAAGAAATAGCCAATAGCAGGGGAAGGGGATAGCACAAGTGAATCAGCTGTGGGGACTTCTGGAAGGCTACTAGCTTGGCACAGAAGATAAGAGATGACACTAGGAATAGCATTGAGTTAGCGTCTTGCCCCTAACGGCAGTGAATAAGAACTTGTTTTGTTTGAATCTTGCGCAGAAGGGGAGCCGAAGGCTATACTTCCTCTATCGAGTCTGGGGAGTTAGGGTTGCTAGCTGCACTTTCTGTCTTCTCGTCTTCTTTCTCCCTGGCCATGGTTCCCCGCAGCCCCTCACCACTCCAGTCACTCGATCGTCAATAAAACTAGAATATGGATGCCCGAACCCACCTTTCGGCATCAACGAATAGAGGTACGAACAAGACCTTCGGTTCCTCGAACCAAGCTTATCACCCCAGGTATCCTCCACCAGCTGGATCCGGTCCAATGCAATCCATTTGTCTCTCGAGGACCATCTCAACCTCAACTTTTGCTATCAAGGTAAAAAAACCCTTTTGTTCTCTCCTTCCAGGGCGCTTTCCAATGCTGCATCCGAAGCAAAACCTCCTAAGCATTCTACTTGTCCCTCTTCAAAGGCGGATCTCTCCCAATCAAACGAACTCCTTCTCTATCTCTCGGATCCGATCCCAGCTCGCCCCGCCTGTCTTAACATCATTGTTCTGCTGTATCAATCTTTTGATTACGAGCGCAGGCGAAGTCGAACAGAACCAAGCAAGCCCTGACACTGGTGCAGCAGGCAATGCGTCGTCCTCTTGTCCATCTCTGTCAAGCAGAAGCTAAGCAGCCGGTCCCACCCATCTCATAGTTTTGATCGAAACGCTGGCTAACCATCCAACTCAATGCAATCTATTCCCTCTGGTTCTCAAATGTCATCCACCGGCGGAAGCATCTGAACCTAGTATTCCATCTCCTCCATCGGAGCGTTTTTAATAAGGTGCCCCCTCCCGCTGCATTGGAGCGAGTTTACGAGCTGATAAGGGGCTCTTCCTTCTGCCCTCATCCCTTTTCATTTCCTTTTATCTTTCCTGTGCTTTGTGTACTGCTAAAATGCTAGGATTTGAATTCGCCCTTTCCTGAAAGAGAGTTTTCTTTATCCTAGACCAAATGGCAAAAAGTCTTTTACTTTGAGCAAATAAGAGGTCCGCCTTTGACTTCCCTCTTTGATTCAGCTATATTCCTATGTACTTCCTTTTGTATAGACTTGTACTGGTAGAATAAGTAAGCATTTGAGATCCTCGGAGGCGCCTTCAACCTGGCGGTTCCCTTCGTCACCCTTAGCATAGAAAAGAAGATCCTCATCAGTCCTGCTTGCTCCATCTAGGACAGCTCCTATCCTGAGATACTCCTCAGTCGAGCAGCATTCCTTATAATCTTATCATTATAGAGATGGGGGATAGGAAGTAGGAAGCTTTCTCAAGCACCTTCCATAGCTTCTTCCAATGAGAGTGAGGCCTATGTGGAAGAAAGAAGTCAAGCTGCACGCAATCCACAACCAAGAAAAGCCACTCAAGGGCAGAGGGATCTTGCTCGTCAACGTCCGTTGCCGATCCGGTCATCAATCTCGGAGTCATCAACATCTGCTTTTCTTCGGGACAAGAATGGTTCTATCCTGGCAGTGAGCTTCTCGTACCTGTCGTCCAATCCATTAGCGTCCAGCCATTACGAAGAGAGCCTTGGGGCATCCGCTTAAACCCTAGGCTTGGAGCCTTACAACTTTATCAGCTCAAGCAATTTTTACCTTATACTGAAGCACATTCACTCATAGGACGACCATCATGTACTTGTACTCAAGTGACGATGAACACTGAACCTAACAGCCGAGGAGACGATCTCCGGTACCCATGAAGAGTAGATTACAAATTCTGTCACCGCTCCGTGGGCTTTTATGATTACACTACTCACGAATCTATCTATCCAACCAATTTCTTACTGAACTTGACTTGTCTCCGATTGCCATGCTGCGCTTTTCGCTCCTTATCCCGTACAGAACGAAGTGAATCTTATTTCAACATTCATTGCTATGGGCCCTCTTATTGCATGGGGTGGATCCTACTAATGCAATGTTTTCTCCGTGTAGGAAGGCATTTTTCACATCTAGCTGGTATAGGGACCACTTCTTTGATGCAGCAATAGCCAGTAAAGTCCTAATCTTCACAAACTGAAGTTAAGGTTTCCTCCAAATCTATCCAATATTTATTCTTGAGCAAAGCCTGGAACAGGACGATAGGAATAATAGCCTATCTCAGGCATGTTGTCTGGAACTGGATCATGGCTTGAGTCTGGAGAGGGAGAAGCGTTGGTTTACTGATCTCTTTCAGGTCCTGGCTGAGCTTCAACAAGATCTGGTGTTAGACGAAGTTTCTTTCTGGTATACACTATGGTTGATAGTGTATGAGTCACAGGCTTCTCTGGCTGATATATATGAGTTATAATTCACAGTGATACTCTCCGGGGGCAAACAAAACTAGACTAATCTTCGTCCGCTGCTATTGATTTCATCCGCATCTCTTGGAGGCAGGGCTAAGGCATTCAAGTCAAGTCGTCAAAGCCTGATCAATCAAATGTCTAGATTGGGTAGGTGTCTGCGTAAGACCAATCTTTGCCGATCTGGGTGAGAGAGAGGTTGATAGCTCGTTCTCCCTCAATTGGGCTAGGCCCTTCCCGGTCCCTTGCCGATGCCAGATTATCCTCTGGGTGTCGGCTCGTCTTCTCTCTTCTTCAAATGCTTTTTCTGCTTCGCTTTCCCTTCCTAAGGTAGCTAGCTTGGTATTCTCCTAGGCGGGTGGAGGCAATGAAATTCATTTTTCTTTGAACGACTCAGCTCCAATTCCTCTTAGAGATCCTCTCTTTGCCTTTTTGGCACCAGCTTACCTACCTTCTGCCTTTCCGCTCCGCACCGCTCCCCGGGCCTTAGCAGTACGAAGAGTCTAGAGCGGGCAGAAGCTCGGCGTGGTATTCATTCTCCCGGGAGAATCGGAATTCTTTCTTGAAGAAGAAAAGAAGAACTACTAGTATAGGGGCAGAGAAGAAGGAGCTATTGAATCCCTTGTTGAAAGGCTATCCATTCTTTCTTATTGATTGGTGAGAACATCCATCCGGCTAGCTGAACGAGGCTGTGAACGAATCTCTGTCAGGTGGTGCAGATGAATAGAATAAGCCAAGCCCTGCTTTTGATCTTTTAGCCTTATCCGCTCTTGAATGGCTAACTCTCCTACAGCACCTAGTTCTTTTTCACCCTTCTAGTTAATAGGAGTGAAAGAAGATTCATCCTAATAATCTTCATACGTTGTGGGAGTAAGGGCCATTAGGAAAGGAAAATGAACCGCAGCTATTGAAGCAGTTGGAGGCAGGGCTAAGGCAGAGGGAAGGAGTAGTTCGCTTACTTCTACCTGGGAAAGAAAGTCCCCTCCTTGAGAAGGGGAAGTCAGCCTCGAAGGCTGTCCCAACTTGCCCAAGTAGTTCTCCCGTAAGTTCGACCACCTTTACCGGAATGAGATTGTACCTGTCGATGTGAACCTCCCCAACTACTTGGCTATATCCGGTACGCTAATAGGTCTTAGACCACATGTACCCTGCCTGACCTACTATGTTCCTGTGAAAGATTGCCACTTCCTCTTTCTTGGTATGAGCGAGATAAGGACTAAGCTATACTGGTACACTACACTGAAACTAACAACTCTACTTCGGTACATGAGTTACATCTCTTGTTGGTTCCCATCGATTAACCACTAATAGCTTCCAACCTAACTTCGATATGGAACTGCCGTTTACAACTCTTTGATCCACTCCTAGTGGGTGGTATTCGTGGGTCACATTGAGAAAGTACCCACGGGAGATCGCTCTAAAGGAAAGGTAGGCTCTTAAGTCGGCTAGAGACACCTTCGGAGGTGGAAGAGTTCCAGAGGTCAGTTATGAACCGGCAAAACAACACTCGGTCACCCTAACAGAATGGCTGTTCTCGTAGCTCCTATCAAACGATAGGTGGTCTCATAAGGTCACAGCATTACTACTGCCGGATTGGCTTTCTTTTAGTTGCTATACCGGTGTAGAAGAGAATAGTTGGTACCTCCATGATGGGACACAAGACCAACCAATACAATAGTAGTGGAATGCCATTTCTCGAGCTTTCCATCGAACGATAGGAAGACTCAGAGGGTCAGATCAACCCATTAGGGGTGCTGCTTTTGTCTCGCGTGATATGATGCTTGATAGCCTAAAGATTGGACATTGGAACTATAGAACAAAGAATGGAAATCTGATTCCTTAACCCGCTTTACACTGAACTTAGCCGATACCAGCCTCTCTCACTATTGGTACTTAAGCGGCATATCTCATCTTGGTTGGGAGGTGAACTCAGTCAGTCTATTCCTAAGATAATCAGTCTTGTCTTATTCTTATGCTCATGATCCATCAATAGATCCGGAAGACTATGGCTAAAGCACTAGTAGTAGATCTTCTAGCTACGTCCTTAGTCAGAGAGCCTCACTAAGTAGTTTCGGTAGCACCCCACCCTTACCTTACTCTGGTCGGGGAAGGCCTTGTTGGTTGTCGATAAAGAATTCCCATTTTGACCATTCTCTGAACCAACTAGTGAAGAGTGATTAGCCCCCAAAGGAAGGATCTTCTTTCGGTCTTGTGAATAGGGTGAGTCGAGGTCCAAACGGGATCTATTGAGGCGCAGGAGGGTGATCTAGGGTGATTAAGTTGTCCCATGCCAGGATGAAAAAATCCAAGGATTGAGAGTGAGAGTTATGATCCTGGAAGTCTTGACATACCAAGATGACAGAGCATTGGAACATTTTCTGAACTATTTATTGAAATGAAAAAACTCTTTCTTCATTCGGTTTGTAGCCATACCGTATAGAGTGCAAAATTCCTTTGTTTGGGGGTAGCTAGATTCAAGCAAGATAGCTGCGGATTCTGTTCATAGAGAGCCCCATTCCTCACTCACAAGCTCTTTCTCAGCCCCAGGGTTAACCTAACGAGTGCATTCAGTTTCATGTCCAAAATCAGTTGAAAGGAAATCCCCAAGGGGCTAACGAGAAAGTCAGTGAAGTTCCTTTACTTAGGGCAAGAAGGTCCTTCCCTAAGTCTAATCCCTAATCATGCGCAACACATGGAATTGGACCTTTCCTGCTTTCAGGATTTGATGCTCTTTTGAGACAGCTTTCAATAGAACATAGAGCTCTGCCCTTCTCTTCTGGCTGTCCTAACGAGTTCACTGCCTTAATCCCTTAAACGGAACAGTTAATCGTAGAGCAGGAGGAATTTTTGCTTTCTTTCTGTCCGCTAGTCAGGAATGGAATCGGACGCTACGAATACGAATTATTGAATGGGGGAATTTTCGAATAATTATTAGACAAATAGGGCACTAGAACGCTATTCTTCCTCCTTCCCCGCTTAGGCCTTAGGGGCTTAGGACATTAGCAGTAAGACTTCCGCAAGGTAGCAAAAGAAGGAGCAGCAGTGGAAATCACAGTAGTTGTAGCAAAATCATTGGCACGCTAGGCCCCTTCTCTAAGAGAAAATAGGGTAGGCAGGCTACTTGAATGGACATCTGAGATGGCATCAAGCCGAGCACAAAACAGATCTGGGCTGCTAGTAAGGAGGACTGTGAAGCCTTCTAGCATAAGTGATGCCTTCCCAAGGTCTGGTCTCTTCGGTACGGGCTTTGAGAATGTAGAGTAGAAGGGGCTTACTCAGCTACCGGGAAACACTGCTTAGAATGCCAATGCAGTACCTCACACTTGCGTCTACCCCTAGCCGTACCACAACAATTTAGAGCTCCGGGAGATCGTCCTGCCTAGTTCTCCTTCAGGAGTTGCCAGGCCGTCCATCCTCAATAAATTGAATTTTAGGTTTTAGCACCCAGGCTTACGAGCAAGGTCTTTAAAGAATTGGTGGGCTCCAATATAGGATGTTTTCAGTCAATCCTTGCACTACTTTCTAAGGCTTTTACGGCTGCAACTTCTGCTACTTCGTCCCTAACTTCCCGGGGAATAGTCAGTGAAGAGGCAGTAAGAGCCAACTGATCAGTTAGCAGATACAGGAAAGGAGAATCTTATCTTCTATTCCTCGGAAGACACGAACACGTTAAGACTTCTTTCTTGACTTTTTTTTTTATCTGCCCTGGGAATGGGAATAGATTACCCGGTAAGGAAGCCTAGATAAGAAGCTGGAATAGAGATCAGAGGCATGACTTGAGACTATCCTTTTTTATCGCCATCTGGAATGATAGTCAGCCCTGCAAGGTCAAGTAGCTTCTTCGATTCTTTCGATTCTACGGCTTATCTTTACTCCACTATAACTTAAACTTAATAATAGACTTTAGCTTTCAGCTATCCCTATCTGTTTGTTTTGCTTTCCTTACTCTCTTCCCCCTAGGAATTTACTGAGGAAAGAAAAGGTGCAAACTTCGATCTCATTAGTTTAAAACCTATAGTTTCTATTTTGGTTCAAGCCCTCCCTGAGGACAGACCAGCTAGCATCCTATATCTAACTCTAAGTCCTTAATGCATCTATTAAAAAGGTGGGAAAGAGAGTTGCAAGCCTGGAAAGAAATGCTACTTTATAAAGGATAGCTGAAAGCGAGAAATGGTCTATAATCTGGAGATAGCTCATTCTCTTTAGTTGCAATCCCATCCTTAGAATGAGGTGAGAAGCTCTAAGTTTTCTTTGTTGACATGATATATTGATAGTCTTACTGCCAAAATTGGATTGCTCACTGAACTCCTCAAACATGAAATTAGAGCCATTAATAAATCGAAGGAGCAGACTTAGAAAGCTGGAGCATGACGAAGTCAGCATCAGGAAAGAAGTCTAAGTCATAACCCGAGCAACAAGTAAGATGGATTTAGGAATCCCGTCCTGTGAATGATAAGGTTGAGCATGCTAGCATCCGTTTTCTATTGACTTACGAAAGCATTAATCAGTCAGAAGGAAAAGCAACCTATCTGAAAGCCTATTCTCTCCTTTCCCCCATAAGTCTGACTTTTGCCGTAGCAGATTTTCTTCTACTTTATCCGCTTCTTCACTTCCAAAAGCTAGGGATTCCTTATCTCTTCCTTCCGTGGTAAGATTTTCCAATACCTCTTTAATCGCCCTAATAATCAATTCCGAAAGCCTTATCTTCCACCGTCAGTATTACTGAGGAAATTACGTAGAAAAGAAGAAGCTACTTATGAGGCAAGGCCTGAGGAAGACTAATTTGAATTCCTAATTATGCATAGATTCGTCTTTCTTACTCTTTTCAAGGCCTTACAGCAGCATAGGAAGTTGCAGCCTTAGTAAAATGATCTCCTTTAGCAGCTAACATCTCAATAGGCTCGGAGAAAGCGTCCTCTCTTCTCCTCAGGGACTCTCCGGCTCTTGGTAGCTACGTCTTCTGTCCGGCTCTAACTCTATCTTAACGGGCTAAGTTACTTCGGAAGTAGCAATGGGCTCTGAAAGCCTCTTCTTTTCTCAACTCTGTTTGATTTAGAGTTACACGTCAGTCCTGAAGAGTTCATTCTATTTAGTTAGCGGGTAAATCCTAAGGAGAGTCTCGGACTTCCTCCTCTCAGGTATACGGGCTAGCGGGTACAAGCCTGAGTCTTAAGGTAGTATGAGAAGTAGGATTAGAAGTTACAGGGCTTGACCTCAGATAGGTTTGGGTTCCTCTTTGCTAAGGAAGAAAGAGCAAAGAAGTCTAAGTCAGAGCTACCGAAGACTATAGCATTAATCAGTCAGAAGCCAGAAAAATATAAGACTTCTAGCTTGAGAAACAAGTTAGTTAGATTTTGTGTTGATACAATCCATCCCGACAGGATGCAATTTCATTTATCACGTTCTTTCAATCCGAAAAGAAAGTAAGAATTGATGTTACAGTTTACGGAGAAAGAGAAGCCATCAAAGGCCTGATAATAGCCTTATTAGTTTAGTTGCAGATCGCCAATGCTTATAACTTCCTGTTATACTTGCATGTCTCGAGCTTATTTTATAAATCCTGTCAGTCTTAACTGTCCTATAGAAGGGAATCCCCGGGAATAGATGAAATGGGCTTGGGATGTGATTCAATGGGACTAGTCCGATCAGAGGCTGTCATAGCCTCAGTATGTTACCAGGGTTCATCAACGGGATAAGGCACAAACGCTATCAGATGCCAAGCTTTCCTTCTGTGCTGTATGGTACTATCTGTGATGTATGGGCTTTAGCTGCTAGAATAAATGAAGCCTTAGAATGACCTATCGCGCACAACAGCCAAAAAGATAGCAATTGAGCTCTTCTAGTAGATTCACCCGTAAGCCATATTAATACAGGATCTACTGTTGATTCGGTTGAAGCAGAACAACCACCAATAGTTGCGTTAAAGACCAATCACCGGGGATAAAGACCCTTCATTGCTAGCTTCCTTGCCGATTGAGAGAAGGCACCGAAGCCCTACTCGAAGGAGTTCCTTCCTTGAATGCTAGTCTTACTTTGAGCTATAAGGAAAGGAGAAGATAACGGAGCACTTAGCCTTACTTAATTGGATCCATGTGCGTGCCCAGGATCAAGGGCTATGCCTCTATATAAGAGGATGAGGATCAGACCTAAGAAAGGCAGGCGGCCTAATTCCAATCAAGGAGAAATTCCCCCCCCCAGAAAGAGTTACCCGCGGGTCATAAGCTGGTAATCCGTGAAAGAGCAAGAACTTTCAGGTGAAAGACCTGAACTCGAACTCAGTAGGAACACGCACGAAAGAGGCTTCCCGAGCTGCTGCCCTTACCTTCTTCCTTCCTTGGGAGGGGTCGCTAGCACATTAGAATGCGAGTTCGGATGCGGGATTCTCTAAAATTAGATTTCGTGAGATTAGACGTGGCATTAGCGGTCTATTAGGAATAATATAGGAATAAGTGGTCCTTGCAAGAATGGCTTTTTTTCTATTCGTTGAGGTACTTTTCACTCTTTTGAGGATGTAACAAGTGTCCTTCTTTCCAGTCCGCTAGCAGTCCATGCCTAACAGCCTTCGAAGCCGTATCAGGGCCAATTCCCTTTCTTTGAGATTCAGACTCAGGTGAGAGGGAAGGAATTAGGTTGCAGGGTAGCTCCATTCCCGATCGTCTTTGTAGGAGAAGCCTTTGAGAAATTTTCCTATTACCTGCAGCCCGGGGACAATTCCTTTGTATCGAGGGGCTTTCTTTCCTACTCAGCTTGGGCCGTAAGTTAGCCGGACATACCGCTTACATGCTATTGTAATCGGCAAGCTCCCTACCAACTCCAATTCGGTCTATGTTCAGTTAGTGCTCACCCGACCATTCCTCTCTCGTACTCTCCAAAACAATATTTATTTCGAAACTTCTTATCTTAATGGGGCCTTTCTCTTCTGCCCCTTTGATCTCTTGTGCCGTTACCGGTGTGAATTACAATTCCGACGTGCCTCATCTATCAGCTCTGGGAGAACATCCATGAACATTCCTGCGCTGATTCACATCGGTCATTGGCGACTGCTTTCTTAGTATGGCATCTTTGTTCGCTGTCCACTGGCGGTTTCGTATATAAGAAAAAGGCTTTCATTTAGGAGCGCTGTTTTCTGTCTTTTTAGAATATAGGAAGGGGATGAGCTACCTAGACCTTTGTATGTACGGGTCTCGGTAATTGAAGAGAGAAGATAGGAAAAAGACAGAGGAGTACGCGAAACTGCCATTCTATGCTCAACCTTCTGACCACGAACACCAAAGACAGATAAATAGAGGACTTGAACCTGTAATGTGTACTTAAGGGCTAGATAGACAGATGCCCTCCTATCTTCCTTCTTTACTGGACCAAAAGATGGATAGATCTAATACGTGAATAGTTTTGATCACAGGTAGCGAAACCAAGAAAGAAAGGATTCGCGAGTGGTGCCTCTTTCCTCTCTATTTTCTGAGATTTCTTCGCCAATACCTTTTTTTTAGCGCTGCTACCTTTTCCCAGTCCACGCCCAATCAGAGTCGTAAGTGTGCCTGCTCCGTCCTTCTTTGACGAAATGGATGCTTTAGGGGAAGGAGGGACTTCACTAAAGATGGTCTGTCTGCGCGCCAGGAAGGGAAGGCTTCCGTGCAGGTAGTTCAAGCTGTCCCTTGGACGACTTTAGTAATGGGAGAAAGGCAACTGGGCCCTGCAGTGGTAGAACCAGGTGAACCGGGCGTACTACTTGACTTGCCAAGCAGCTCTTTCTTCTCTTATGAGATTTCTAGAAAGAGGGAAGGATCACTCCTAAATGCGGCCTTTCTCTTATATACGATACCATTCGCCATGGATGATACGCTTCAAAGAGACAAGAACCTATTCTTGTTCCAATCGTTTGAGGAAAGCTCTTTGCTTAACACATGCAAGTCGGACGAAGTGTAGGCGGAAAAGCCGTTGCGTGTAGGATTGGAACTTTCTTACTAGCCGTCCTAACACTTGTTGAAGGGAGCCCACTTGCCTAAGCTCTCCATAGCTTTATGTCTATCCTGCCGCCCTATCTCTAGCTTTCTTATTTGCTTGCTCTAGAGCTCGCAGGTTTCAAAATGATAACTTCCTTCCCCGTTGTTTGGGTTTAATTTCAAGAGCTTGCCTTAGTATGAATCCCATCTACGGCTGAGTCAATAGCACCCTCCAACTTTAGTGATTCAATTGCAAACAGAAAGACAACTGCAGTTGCTGGACTAGCACTTCAATTAGCTGTGACAGTATCCGTTGGTGCGAGTGAGCGTTCCCGCAGCATCGAGAATGGTAAAGTGTTCAATTAACCGGTGTAAGCCTATCCACTCTTACTGTGAGGGTTTCCGGTGTGCTAGAATCAGCAGCTATAGAATCCGCCTTACCTTCTTGACTGGTGTTACCGGTATGGGAGTACGAGTAGTTGGTGGTGAAGGCAATGATAATTGTCGTGGGGGCTATTACTTTACTTCATGTCTACCCGGTGCCAGTTCTTTTTGGTGAATGCGTAGACGCAGTTGGTGAAATAGAAGCTCTTTAAATAGCCTTTGGCTTACGTAAGATCAATCTCTTCTATAACAGCTATTCTTTGTTTGAAAGAGCTTTCGCACTTCAAATCGGATAGCGAAAGCGAGTTCCTCTTCCAATATACTACCGCTACCTTAACCTAATAATCTTACTAATTTTGATATATGGGGTCTCCCATCGGTCAAAATGGGGAGTAAGGAGTTTAGAGTCCATCATAGCAACCCTATGATGAGGAGGACAGCCTTCTCTCCCCAGACCCTTGCTGCAACTGGTAGCATCTCCCCTCTTCATGAATCGCTGCAGGATTTGAGACCGCCACGAGTTGTTCATAGGTACCAACTGGCTCATCCATCAATTCAAAACAAAAGAAGGATCTTGCTCAGCAAAGCCCCTCCCAGGTGCTGCAACTGCATCAACATCTTTTAGGGTATGTCATTTCATAATTCCTTCCTCCATTATAGTTAGGATATCTTCTTTTGGACCTAAGCCCTATCTCAGAGATATGTAGAAAGATTGATGATATCATTGAAATGATAAAAGCAACAGTCAAAGTCAAGCCGGCCCCTATGGATTCTACGTCTAGTATAAAGCATCATATTGTCGAAGCGAATAGGGCGGCACAGGATGTCCTTGATGCGGTGGAGGAAATCTCTTCTAATAAACCCGTCTTTTCAGTACCTTCTGATAGAGATCCTGCTAAAATAGCTATATGGATTTCAGGTATTTTTCTGGCTGTTGCAATTACTACTATTAAAGTAGTGATTCAAAATAGTCAATAGTCTTAGTCAAGGGGTGACTCCATATGTTAATATTGATGGATATTTTAATAATATTGCTTGAAGACGTGACACCCATGGCGAGAGATCCACCTACGATTGAGACATTTTGTTCCTTACCTAATTTATGGTTTTAGCACCATTATGCATCTAATGATAGAACTCAAAACTTGATTCGGAATGGGGGCCCGCACGAAGGAAGCCAGGGGTGGCCCACTTAGGTGTCCATCCTGCTCGAGTGGTTTTCCGTCTATTAAGACTTACTGTAATTCACACTTTTCCAGAGGTAAAATGGTAGTTGCCACACGTGATTGATTGAAGATTGATTCAAAATATCACCTTGAGAATGTGGATAGACTGACTTTGAGGTAAAGCTCCAAGTTAGGGACCCTTACCACCGGCTGAGAGTGCCCCATAACGGGCTAGGCGTGTACAGAATATATATAATGCCGAATTTCAAGTCTATATTGATCTTTATCATTATAGCACTCTTGTGGCTGAGACTCTTGGATATATTTCTTCTTTCATTTTATGCTTCATCAAGCGAAACTTTGAAGATCATCTATGAGATGATCAAAGTTGTCCTTGTGTCTAGCTACTTTGTCTTTCTTGCTTTGATTGGGGCGTCTTCTTCAATACGTAGTCAAATTATTTAGAAAATCGCATTACTCGAATCGACCGGTGATGTACCGACCTTTGACCAGGCGTCCTCCTTCAAAGCAGGAGAAAAAGGGTGGGGAAAGAAGAGCGGGTATGTGGGCTTCTTTCACATAACAGTTTTTTAATATTCTCTTTTCCTCAATTCAATTCAATAAGTTACATTGATTCGGTCTTCCCGGGGTTGTAAGATGAAAGTCACAGTAAAGAGTTTGAAAGCGAGTGAGTGAACTAAACTACTAGGAGTACAACGGTTTAGGCTTTGCCCAAATAAGAGTTAGCACAAGTCGGGCTAGTGGTGATCTTTGCCCAGGTCACACAACTCATCTATAATACGAGACACCAGCCTTTGAATTCCACTTTCGGACATGACAGAACGAAGATGAAATTGAATACGTGAGATCATCCTTTCAACCATCTTTCTCGGAGAAGTGAGCTCTTTCCGCTGTCTTCACCCCGGTTCTTTGGGCAAGTGGTGAACTGTTGCTAGGGGATCCCATTCCTGGGACTCGGAACTTACTCTTATTCAAGAACGAACGGGGAATTCTGCCCCAGGTTGATAAAGAGTCTGAGTTCTATTGTCCGGGTGTGACTACATCTTGACTCCTGCTTTCCGGAACAATCTCTAGCCGGCCTGCAAGCCTCTTTCCCTTCTCTTAATATAAGCAATAAATGGTGATCCGAGACCCGAGCATCTATCTCAAGGTCTTGAAGGAAATGCAGCTATTTCACCGAACTGTTCTAAAGAGTTAAGGGATCTCGACTTTAGAGTAATCTCTTAATCAACCTCAAGGGAATTAAAGATATCTTATTTAATTTAAATAGGACCTCGAAAGTCTTTCCTCTCAGAGAAGCTTCCCTCATCAGCTCTTTCTCCCAGGTTAGCTCCGCTCTCCCTCCAGCCAGCAATAGACAGTATCGGTCCCCTCTCTGCGTACGTGGCTCTCCCAAGGGGAGATCTCGCTTCTGTTCTGAGGATACTCACAGTTAGGTAGAAGAGAGTACGTGAAGACTTTCTCCACTTGCTAGTTATCCAGTTGGCCATAGAACAGAACCAGGAAGAGAGCTTGCCCATTGAGCTGATTCTCTATCCTCACTTTCCTCAATAACAGCTGTATTAGCTGATTCAATAGCTGCATTTGAAAGAATAGCTACGGTCTCAACTGATTCGTGAACTGCTGAGGGTAGCACCAACGGGGGGAAGACCAGGTAACCGACTTCGCTTGTAAGTAAGATTGAGCTCCTTGCTACTATGTCCGGTTCAGAATAAGATCAAGAAGACCGTGCTCGATCTCTTTATCTAATGTTTCGACCAGGAAGATATCTCTAGCACTTGTTAGTTAGCTACTTCTTTCACTGACCGCTTTTCATGTTGAATCCTTGAACTACCTTCCTCTCTCGTACACTAGATTCGGGAACCTACTCTGGCTTACTTGAGTCGTCTCTCCTTGGGTTTCACCCAAACCCTGCTTCTCTCATTCATCTTTCACCGTCTTTGAAGATCCCTTAGGTACAATGAAAGAGAAGGATACCGAGCAAGTGTTGGAGAGTTGGCCCTTGGGATAGAATCTCTAAAGCAAGCTCTTCCCGAGCCATCTATTAATGGCAGTTCTAGAGTGAGCGAATAAGCTCCAGCTAAAGAGGCAGATGCTGTTGACGAAGATCTTGCCGAAGAAGTCGGCATTAGGGATAGCGAGGAAGTAGATCCGATCGGAAAGAGGGAGAACATCCTAGGGCTAGTGGTTTTGTTGGGATAAGTACCGCCCTTGAACCAGACTCTTCTTCTTTATCACGGGGAGAATCGATCCTAGAGGGAAGATCTCTCTTTTATAAGAAAGCAAGGAAGTACATTTTGTGCCCAACAGCAAAGCCCTCTTCTGTTGAAAGTGAGGATGTGAAAGATTCTTAGTAGTAATATCATAGGTACGAGGAAAGAGCAAACTTTTCCGATCATCGCAAGAATAGCCCTCACTTCAGACTTCGTTCCTCGGGTGCCGGAGAAAGAGATTCAGATTCGGAAACAGAAATCCGGGATAACATCTACCGTTGGGAGTGGGAGTTGGGTGCGCGGGCTGGTTGCGGTTCAAGGGAAGGTCTTGTAATTGAATCCCTTAGTGGTCTGCGAGATAGGGAATATATGTATGTAATAGCTCCTCCTCCTGAATCTGAGAGTGCGGGAACTGAAGATGAGAGGCTGGTATAGCAGGCTTGCCGGTAATATGGATGATCAGCGCTCGTCCACAGGGACGGACTTGCTTGCTAGAAAGAGAAGCAGGCTAGCAGCAGGTAATACATCTTCCGGAATAGATCTTGAAAGAGAAGATTCAGGAACTGCAGAGTCCATAGATTATGATTCCTCACTATCAGCAGATGAAACTTCCTCACCCGCTACCTCCTTCCTATCTTCCTCGCTTGCTGGTAATAATGAGATAGCAGATGAGGGAAGAGAATCCACCTACCCAGGTCTTCTCACTCCAAAGCGTACTATCTGTGGCCTGTATACCAGGAAGAGCTTAGTTCAGACCTGGAACTCTATTACATCTACCTTCGTTCCTCTCCTGCTTAGTCGAACGAGTTAGTTAGCACTACCTCACAACCGACCCTGAAAGGAGAGGCTGTAACATTGCTTTCAGACAGAAAGCCCAGGTATAGCACACACCATCGGGAGAGGTCTAGCTCCGCAAGCAAGTTCGTCTTTTCGGGTTCAGGGATGAGGAATGAAAGACGTTCAGTTAGCCTTTTTTTTATTCAATTCATTAAAAATTATCTTTTCGGGCGTTTACTTTACTTCTAAACTACTCCTCATCCGAGGTTGAAAAAGCTGCTAACAAGAAGAGTTTCTCTTTTCTCTTGCGACCCTTCCCTGGGCACTGCACTCCAGTGTTGCTTCCCCCTCTATCAATCAAAAGAATATGTTAATCGTTACCGATACCAGACAGAGTTGCTTTTCCTTGGTCTTATAGTTCGTGACCTATAGCCGGCAGATAGGGGCGGAATGTCTATCTGGCTGTGTTCCCATTCGCCTATCGTCTTCTTGTTTAAGATGTAATGGTTTTGTTTGAGACTCGGATGAAAGGTTCTCGCAAGGGCTTTAGCCTCTTGACAGCCAGGAGCCACAACGGTCTCATTCCAATCTGCCATCTTCCGTAAGGTGAAGGAAGCAAGAGCCTGTGAGACCGCAGGAAGAGCTCCGCTCAACGTCTAATCACCGTGTCCGCTTGGGCCGGATCTGGGTATGATTGGTCCCTGCTACGTCATATAGCCTACTGGTTTCCAATAGCTTGTTGAACTTCAGGAAAGGATTTCTCCTCAAAGACGTTCCACGTTCCAAGGGCGGGGAATCTGGGGTTCAAAAAATAGCAATAGCTAATTTTTAAGCATAGTGGCCATTGAAAAGAGTGCCGAGTCATCAGTCCCACAGCCTAGTCTTTCAAAGAGAACAGGGGATTTGCCCACTACTAGAACGAGGACAGGCCTCTCGGATGAAGTAAGAGCGCATTCCATGTCCAATTCTATTCCTGAAAACAGCCAAGCAGGGGATTCGTTCACAAGAGAAGATCCAATTCTTTCACACGGAAGGACTCTCTCTTATTGGCTTAGCCTTTCGAGTTGCGAGTTGAAGGTACGTCGTTAGGCTGCTCATTCCTGGTAAATCCCAATTCTTCCTGAAAAGAAAAGAGGACATTCACAGCCTATTCTTTGTGCGTGGGTGTGGACATAAATTACTCAGGAAAGATAACAACAGATAAGAGGAAAGGGCTTACGCCGAATGCCAACCGAAACCCTATCTTCTTTGAAAAAAAAAGTAAGAGAAAAAGAAATTCTCTTGAAGTAAAGCACTGAACGAAACCTGCATTTGACAAACAGGATTGAGTTTCAAGGGCTTTGCCCTATCCGGTATTCCCGGGAGCGAAAGCCTTACTCTTGGACAACGGGATAGATCTATACACAATATTCATTGCCTCGACTAGCATTAAGACATTCCATAGCCTTTCATGCTGACTTACCAAGAGAGGTCTCCAGTAAATAAAGGTATGGTACCAGCAGTTAAAAAAATCCAGTTAATAAGAAGAAAAGAGCTAGAGCCGGAGAAGCCTTATAAAATCAAAGTCCAACTAAGCATCTTCATGGCGATCGCTAGGTAAGTCTCCTAGAATGGCAGGATGGTGCCACCCGTCCAGAGTGGCCCTTTCCATTCTATCAGCGGGACACAAGGCTCTCCTCGGCTTTGAGCTCTTCCCCCGATGCCTTCATGCTCCTTTACCGAGCATAGGACTAGCTTGATTTTTGGTAGACTGATCGCTAATCACTAATCAATAAATTGCGTTTGTAAGATGCTCGTGGATCTTTGATTCTTTTAGACAAGTCGTTGGTCTTTTCCTTTGACCTGGTATGAATAGTAAATTTATATAGTCCCGGTTGATGCTGCTGACATAGATGTAGATGGGGCGCTTTCAAAAGCCCTTGATTAAGAGGTTGAGGGGGCCTCCGATCCTCTTTCGTGTGCAACGGTTAAGAGTGGAAAACTGCTCCTCTAACTTGAGTGGCTTTTCGCTCCGCAAGGAACTCTTCCCCTTTCAATCGAAGGTGCTGGCTACTCAAGAAATTGCATATCATAAAAAAAGCCGGCACAGCCAGACTTTGACTTTGATTCCTTAGCAAAAGAACAATCCGAAGCCGATGGATGGTCGAGCTTCCGCCCTGCTTCTCTTCGCCTCAGTCTTAGGAAGAGTAGGAGTTCTGCTTTCTCACCCCTACGATAGGGCCCAAGCCTTCCAGTCTTCTAAATCGTAGAGCCAGTCTATGATGTTACAGGTGGAGAACCATTTCGGACTTTCTTAGTTGGCTAAGGTTCCCTCCTCTTTTTCTCTTACTTAGTCTACCCTCTCTCCCAACCCCGACGAAAGGACTTATTTTTCTTTGTCTGCCGAATGTGCGGCCGGCTCTTAGCTTTCCAATAGCTCTGAATCTCCCTTCGGGAATGTAGTCCTGCAGGGAATGAATCCCCATCAGAGGAATTCTCTCCGTACCTACGCCCTCCCTCTAAGTCTTCCGTCTGTCGTTCGAAGCCTTCTAATCGGCTAAATGTGTGTGTGCCTTTGAATCGAGTGAAATCTTTCTTCCCCTTTGAAATCCATTCTTGGTTTCAACTTGCTGAGTCTCGGGTCTGGTATAGACTCCTGTCTTCATTGCTTGTTCCCTTCTGAGAAAGCGTCAATGACTTCTCGTCCCTAGCGGCCATGGTCTAAAGGGAGGCTCACTTCTTCTCTCATGCTTCTGATGGGTCTAGAAAAGACGCATCCACCTCTTATAGGCATCTGGTCACTCATTCGGATTGAGATTCATCCAAGTCTACCGTAACGGCAGCTAATCCCTCCCTATTTCACTTTGACTCTTTTCAGGGCGGGAAAAAAGACCGGCTCTCTAGTTCTGTCATGGTAGGGGGCAAGGTGCTGACCGATGTCGATTAGGAAGCAGCTCCTATTGTAAAGAACGGCGAAGAAGAAGCATTTTAGCATTCACCTGTCCGCCCTTCTTTATTTGAATTTTATGGAATGCTCAAGCCTAGTGAGAACAGAACTCAAGTCGATTCGAATGACTGGATCCGCTGGAACTAAGGCTATTTCCAATGCCCGAAAGTAAGGCACTTGAAAGAGTGGTCAGTGAGGCTCAATTCTGTGTATTGATTCCGGGCATAAGGAATTCACTAAGTATAATAAGATTCTCCGATTCAATAGAAGGGGATGCCCCCAATGCGGTAATAGCCGGTAAAGACCTACGTTATTCACAATAGGTGAACTTGCTAGAATGCAGTTTAATAAACAACTATCGGTAACTGGCTTAAAAGCTCCCCTACGTCAGTTGGCTGAAAAAGCAATTTCTCCTTTCTTTACGGTAAATTGAAAGAAGTCCCAACCACGCCTCGATACTTTCGACATTAGTGATTTGCTCTGAATCTGGCCCCTAAACCAAGGCAAATAGCCCATAATACATAACAATAACATATGAGACTGATCGGACCGAACTGCCAAGGATATTATCTACTATCACTTCCTCTGCCTCATTCTGTCTGACTTCTGTGGCTTTTGCCGGTAACAAGGATTGCAGAGAGTACCAGAGTCTGACTTGGCGAGGTTAATTCTTTGTCGTATTAGAGTGCTCCTGCGCCAGTAAGAGCGGGGAGGAGGATGGAAGGCAAGAAAGTGTGTTAACCACAAACCATTCTATCGCCGTATCAAAGCAAGAGATTGGGCGCTAATTCAACTCTATAGAAGGACATGGCTGCGATCAATATCAATGACTTCAACAGGGACCATCAGGGATCGGGCAAGAAGGAAGGACTGGTCTCTTCAGCTTTCATGGCTCGTGAAGGTTGTCCAACAGAGAGAAGACCTTTTTAGAGGCTCTTCAAGACAAGACTTGGGCAGCGGAGACAAGGGCATGTTGGGTGAATCGAATACGCTACTACGGCCGTGCAACAAAAGTGAGCCTCGGAGAATTAGTTAATGCGACATCTGACCTGCAAATAGAGTATGTTTGCCAATATGTAGGTTCTTGCAATCAATGAGTTACTAATACTTTCACCTAGGGGCGGTTCAGTCGATAGAATGAGTTCCCGTTCCCTCCACAGATGAGTGGCAAGAGTTTCCTAGAGGGTCAGGTTCATTCCTGAGAATGCTAATGGAAGACTAGCTATCGAGTCAGTGAATCGAGCTAGAATGGCTTAAAATTGACTTATATCGAGAGAGACTTTTTAAGTAGGGACCTTGACTCCAGTAAAAAAGGCTGTTTAGAGCTCGAAAAATGGTCCTACAATGGCTTTTCCAATAGATAGAAGACTAGTTCGTCTGAAAGTGACTAAGACGACGATTAGGACTTGCTTAAAGGGGACTGAAAGCAAGGTTATGGCCGGTCCCCGAAGGGAAGTGAAAGATTCTTTGACCAGCGGCAAGTCGTGCGACAGACGCCTAAGCACTCCTTTTTCTCTTCTAAGTGCTCCGCCTCTATCTCTTTTTCTCCCAGAGGAAGAACCCAACCATCGAAGAGTATCATGACCACGGCTATAGAGTGGAAGATGTACTCCCCGAATTCTCTCCTGGAGAGCTGCGGGTATTGAAGTAACAATATCTGGAAGGTGCATGCTGCTGAAACTTCTTTCTTAAGGATATGCTGCTTCCACCCGACCGCAGTGGAAAGGTTTCCGATCAGCGAGCACCCCGCACACTGGATCGTAGGCAGCAGTGGCCCACCAGTAGGTCTTTTCTTTTGGGCATTCGGATTCGGAAGTTAGAGACTCAATAGGTTGTTTGCCTGTGACTGGCGTTTGTCCCATACAGAAAAACTTCTAGTGGAAGTGAGGCGAGGAAGCAATAGATTCATCTTGTCATGGAAGATAGACATGAAGGCTAAGGCTTTGTAAGAGTGACCGGAGGAGCTAATAGTTTAACCGCCCATGCCGATCCGCCAACTTTCAAGGACTGACTTTCGGAAGAAGGCGTCGTCCGCTGATGATCTTGAGGTTGGGAGGCGGGTCAGGGGGAGAACTAATGCTTGTGGATAGCCCGCGAATACTCCTTACTTAGGCTTTCCCCCCGGAAGAGCTGATGCTACTTACTAAGAGACTTCCTTTAGTGAGGAGAGAACTATAGGCTTTAGCCCAAAGACAGAGTCAGGGATTTCTTAACAATCTAGTCCCTCCTGAAATAAGACAACACAGGGGGTGGAGTGAGCCTAGAGTAGAATAAGACTCCCTCTGAGACTCTCAACTCATACCAGGGCAGGCAGGGAAAGACTGAGACTACCGATACCGAGCCGGGGTTGATGAAAGATCACAGGATAGAGACCCTACGGTTGGTCTCTATGCCTGCTTCACTTCGTAGCATTAAGGGGACAGTGCAATGAGGGAAATCGACTAGGAACGCGATGTCTTCCCATAAAATGAAGAGTGGAGGGGACTTTGACTGCCTTCTTGTATCGGGTGAAGAGAAGCCAGCCACCGGAGGCTAAAGGGTAGGCTTAGTAGGGCTCGAACCTACAATATCACCGTTATGAGCGGTACGTTTCAACCAATTAAACTATAAGCCCCTACGGATCTCTACATGCAATTCGCTCACTTCGGGAAGAGGGAGGGAGGAGGCCTTTGCTCTATCTGCTTCTTCCTCTTCCCAGGAATGAACAATTGGATAAAAAAATGATTTTCTTCTTTGTTTGTATTTATATATAATAAATAAAAGATTAAGCAAGCGGCCCTTTCGTGACCCGCCGGTACGCTTTCCGGCTCGCAACGACTCAAACGGGCGGGGGCTATCTATTTGCTTGCAATGCGGGCTGTTCGCCTTTCGGAAAGGGTTCGCCTATTTGATTCAAAAGGCGCTACTAAACTACTCTAGTACAGCTAGTGTTAGTAGTACAACAGAATGCCGTTCACCCCGAAATCCCTTCTTCTTCAAGAGCTCCCTATTCTCTAGCAGCCCCTTCTTTCACAGCTCCTTCTCAAGCACTTGCCATTGTCTGGAAATTTGCCTTGCCCCATTCCCTTTTCTTGTTGGAGGGGCGCATCAATTCCTTGCCTTTGCTCTCATTGCTGCTTGAAGTCCAGTCTTTTTTTTAAGTGAAATCCCAAAAATGGAAAGAGTCATTGTCGGGATGGAAAGCTACTCTTCAACCACTTATTTTAGCGCTATGCACCTAAGCTCAGTCTTTCTGGCAGCTATCTTGCTAAAAAGTTCCTTTTTCTTCTCTCTTTATGCTCAAAATCGTACTCATTCGACATCTAATTCCATGGGCTGGGCATAACCTCTTTAGCTCATTTTTCTCTTTCTTTGACTTTGAGGAAGATCCCACGAATCGTCTTCTATCGACATCGTCTGCTTACTCTTATCGTACGCTCTACCCAACCCAAATCGTCTGGTACTTTGTCCGCTCTCCCTTTCCTGGTGAAGGAGAGAGAGTTTTACAAGCTGATGCAGCTAAGAGAGTCTCGTTGAAAGCAGGAACGAAGACTTTGACGACTATTTGAACTAGTTTCAAAGGCTTGATGGACCTTTGGGAGTGAATCTGGCTAGGGCGCCCTCGTAAGGCGTAGGGTAGGGATTTGAAACCGTAGCGTAGGCGAAACCTGGCAGCCCGCCCAGAGTTTGACCTTATCTGGTCCTGGAAGGAAAGCGACTCTTTTCTTTTTCACCAGGAACATGAACGGCATTCGTCAGACTTGAGCAGTAGGTTTCGACTCGGTCAGCTGTAAGGATTAGGATACTATGTAAGCCCCTGAATTTGTAATCCCCACAACTTGAATCAGTGCGTGCTCATGTGGGATTGAGGAGACAATAATAATTCCATTACGAACGAGGATTATCATTATCATAGAGATATTTTCCGACGTAGGGAATACGCTGTGCTACTGGAATACCCCATGACGAGAGATACGACCTGGGGCCAATGCCCCTTAGCAGCAGGAGCTGAGGGCTGGCTTCCGATGGCACCGGGCGTCGAGAATCACCTCGCCGTGTTCACGGACTATTGCGTGGTGGTACCTCTCCATTTGGTCACGGTAAAGTACCCCCAATGGCGGATTGCCTCGAACCCGTGTATGCTGCTGATGAAGCAAGGAGACTTCTTTCTACGCTTGCATACACAGCCACTCTGATATTGGGTGCCCCGGTATGCCTTAGAAGATCAGTTGCGCTGTGTCTTCTCCCTGTGCTATCCAAAGTGGAACCCCCTATTTTTGTACCTATTACAAAACCCGTTGTAGGGATCAACCCCCGCTTCGGGCAACCCATCTCGAACCGCCGATTGCCGAGTTCTTCAGCTCTGGCCGAAACATCATTTCCCTCTCAACCCATTCATACGATTCGTTCACAACCTTGAAGTCCAAAGGGAAACAAACTAGATGAAGAAATCTTCATCAGCTAGGCTATAAAACCCGGCGTTTATCGCACTGCTGCCACCAAGAACGCGCCCCCCCGAGCATTTCACAATTCCTTAGAAGAATCCAAATACAGCACATGACGCTTTCCATTAGATTGTCAGCGACAAACACTAAATCATTCCTAGGTACAATGAAAAATTACGTAAAAGAAATGCCCATACTAAACCTGCTTTTAGTTAAAATTGTTTCCAAAGAGAAAAATCTGGTAGCCTTTCAGATCCCGTTGATCATATAACTGGGAGGGAACGTGTCACATTAGAGGTGAACGATCTGAGATGTCCGATAATTACCACGATGAGGCTGGTCCCTCTTTCATTTTAGTAGACTAAACTATGAATATGAATGAAGAAATGAATGAATGCCGGGCTCTTTCTTTTACTGCTAACCCCAAGAAGTTTCTTAATGCTTCTATTTTCTGTTTCGTCGAGCCCCGAGCTTGTGGTCCTCCTTTTAGTGTGGGTTCCATTGGATGAATCTCTCAAGTCAAGGTTCAGCAGCAAGAATGGTGCAGCGCCTATTTCTCGTTCTCGCTCGGGAGCCAAAACGAACACGCCTGCTACCTACTGTACTGGACCTTCGACCAGGCATTCTACCCTTGTCGAATCGGAACCAACCACCACTGTATTGCGCTCGAACAGTTGAGCGGCCGCCGGCCAGCTACTTCCGTACCGTACACAGATATAGATTCATTCTTCGTACCTGGTCCAACTTCACAACCCCTCGCGGGTTGGTCAGAAGTCAGTCTTGTTTGGTAGGACTCTATTGGACAAAGCAAAGAAAAGAGAGTGCTCGACCGGAACTACGGCCAACAAAGACCGTAATTACATAGATAACAGCTCCTCCCTTTCTCCGTCTTTAAGGCTTTAAGGCGAACCGTATAGCGGCCGGAAAGAAAGACGACCTCACCTTCTCGTAGATGGTGTCAGTGAGAGCTACTTGAGTATCCTCCGTTGACCTTCTTTTGTAGATAGAATCTTCAATGAGTGGAAACAGGCAACCTTACTAATAAAGGTGCGCTTGTTGAGTAAGGCCTCTTGCAGGAGTGCTAACGCGCGCCCTTATTCTTCGCTTGCTCCGCAGTACGAGCCTCGAGCAGCGCCCCTTTAATATGATGAGGAGAAGAGGCCCTCTTTTCTGCACCAATCTTTATTTACTACTTATCTATTTTGGGTGTATAGCTCAGTTGGTAGAGCATTGGGCTTTTAACCTAATGGTCGCAGGTTCAAGTCCTGCTATACCCAAACCTACCTTACACTATACCTATTAATTAATAAGGATGCGTAGTAACGTTCAAAGATCACTCTTTGGCCTTAAGACTCGCTTCAGCGACTTCGCCCTTTAAGTGAGAAGGGGGTGAGGTAAGGAGTAGTATAAGAGTGGCTCGGTCATCAATGGGCCTCTCCCTCCTTATTTGATTCATTCTATAGGGCGGGGCTGCAGACCAACAATCCAGCAAAAGGGCTTCAAAGCTCCTTTATCAAAACCTCCCCTTTTCATAATAATAAGGTAAGCATCAAAGCCCAGCAAACCCAACCTATACAAAGAGCTCTTTTCAGCCCCTACTCCTAACAAGTGAAAGTAGCTGGCACCCACCATACCTTGCTTCGGGGCCGATCTCTTGTATCGAAGCAAACATATATTTATTTAGATGGAGTTTGTTCCACCACAAATCGATTTCGCCGCATGGATTGGATAAAGTCCCCTGATCTCGACATCCAAGCACGAATCCCTTTTTCGCTCTTTCAAAAAGAGAAGAGGACCGCTCGCTTCACTTGTGTATCCCTTTGGTATACAGGTAGGCGGTTTTTCTTTAAGAGCACTCAATTCTACAGACATCTTATGATTCCATTAATGTAAAATAATATTTTATTTTAGAAAGTCGTTACTACTCATTTTGGTTGGTCTTGATAGGTCAGAGCATCCGGTCTGCTGGACCTTTCCTGGCTTGAAGAAATCCGTTCCACCTAAGATGGGGGTAAGCTCTCGGCTTCCCGCACGCCAAATAAGGATGCAAGAACTGGAGCTCCTCTATCCACAACATCCATCTAAAAGGGATGCGTTTACCCGGGCGTTTCACCAAAAAGAAGCATTCCTCCAATCGGCTCCTTTGCCTCTCTTCTGCGGCAGCAGGCGAAACAAACACAGGGTGGTTTCCCGGCTCCTTTACTAAGTCGAAGATCCCCAGAAGCCTTCTCGCTTCTAAATTAATATGCTTAAAAAAAATCCATCTATCCCCCCAATCCCGCCTTAGGAGAAAAGCTCGGGGGATTTTGGTAAACTTAGTTAATGTGCTTATCCCCTTCTTTAGCTTATGAATTAAGTTTTGTGAAGAGGTTTATAAAAGTGACAAGCTTGGTGGAAAGCTCTTAGGAGGCTTCCTTTACCCGTTCTAAAAGAAGCTCAGTTAAGCAGTAAAGAAAGACTGGTATAAGAATTTATCTTTCAACGCCTTAAGTTAAAACGTGTCATCCGGGATTAATGATAAAACGTGTATTCAATTCAACCATTCGCATGGTCTCCCCTAAGACTGACCTCTTTTCCAAATGAACCGAACCTCGATACCACATTCATCAAAGAGAGACGGCCATCTCTCTAGGTTGCACACCCCTTTAGATCGTTCTATTCGTGCTTGAAAAACGACCCCGCTCCTCATCCTCAATCTGGCGGTCCCTCTCCTAGCGCTCAAGGAGTTGCTTCTTTTTTGCTTTTTCTTGTGCTCAACCTCAAATTGGAGGTTGGGAGAAGGCATTAGTCGTCTAAGTCGGGCTGCTCATCAGTGCGTACTGTGCTCCCTCTTTCACTTCCGAACATCTAGTCAGGCCTAGCACCGAAGTCGAGTGCTACCACTGAGCTTTGAATGGGTCTCCCCCTTTTGATGAGCAACAATCTGACATAAAACTACTACTTTACTTAACCTGATCGGCAACCCTTGGATTCCTAGTGAAAACTACACCTTCATCTCGATCAAAGGTGGGATCCCAGATCGCTTGATCTTATTCGCCGGGGGTATTTTCATCCTCCTCAACTTCTGTTTAACTGGCTTTCATTCCGGTCTAAGCGGAAAATTGTGGACCACCATGTCAGTGTCTAACCCAGGCATATCCTCATAAGACCATGCGAAGACGTCTTTGTATTCCCTGAGCAACTAAAGAAGCTGTGTCTTTAGAACGATGTCCCGATTTTTACCTCTTTTATCTCCCCATCTTCCCCTAAGTTCACTTTCTCAACCTCCTCCTGGTATGTCCTGTCCTGGATGTCCTACCAGGGAAGACTGGGCTTGGGCTAACTTGAATCAGTTTACTTGACTTCTGTTTGAAACTACTCCTCATCCGGCTTTTCTGCTGTTCAAAGAAATGCTTCCCTTTCGTTTGGTCGCCTGTCCAAATTTATATTTACCGTGAACCTGCTATTCCTTCTTATTCATGCACAGTGACCTTTCAGACTTTGTCTCATCCCTAGGAAAGAAAAATGCCAGTCTCAGGTCAACAAATTAAAACCAGAGGCTGACCAAAGAGATACAGGAATGCTGTGGAACTTAACCCAGACTGGTATCTTAGGGTTCGAGCCTTTAATGAGAATAAGCTTTGGATGCCACATTCTGAGAATTAGGGGTCTCCCTGCAAAAGAGCCAAGCACCTGCCTCCAAAACGGAGCGCTTAGCTTCTTTTCTTCATTGCTAAATCTTCAAAAGTGGAATCTGCTTTCATGTGATAGAACCTCAAAGACAAGAATACCTCTTTCTCACAAAGATTATGTGCTATATTGTTAACCACATGGTATTGGAGTTTGCCCTAAATTAAATAAAGTACCCAAGTAAGCACTCAGACCACTTGGAATCATCGCGGAAGGTGGAGGTTTGACAATGGTTCTGCCGTTAACGGGAGGGAAGAACTTCCACTCTATCTTAGGCGCTTTGCCTTTGTCTTGATCTCACACAAGATCTGCCTAGTTTCTCAATTTCTGATGACCCAATTCATCGCCTTTCTTCAAAGTCCATTCTTTGTACTATAGGAGAAAGATGGCTTCTTTCTCGCGTCTATTTTCGAAATCCATATCTCCGCCCCATTCCAAGGGGATGAATGGAATTGATTCCATGAGGATCAGATCAGAGAATGCTCCAAGGCTCGCTTCTTCCCTTCTATACGACAACCCTTGCGCTAAGGCGTAGTAGTTTTCTTGTAGAACTCCATTCCATAGCTGTAAAAAAAAACCGGCTGGGAATCTCTGGCCAAGAAGCTGCTCAAGGTTGGAAAGCCCTGCTAACTCGTACTCTTCTTTGAATGCCCTAGGATTGAATGAAATAGCAGATGAGTCAATAGCAGGGCATTACTTCTCCCTCAAAGCCATTAAGTCCCATAGCTCTTATTCCAAGAACTTTTGATATTCCCTTAACTGCAGATTTAATAGCACCGGTTATGAACCCCAAAACAACAGGAAAGAGAGCGCCGTCTACTCATACTCATAATGTCACACCGGCAACGAGAACAGTAACAGCAGATAGGCGTTCAGTTAGCTTGAAAACAGACTCGTAGTTAGAAATCGGATGCTTCCTCAACTCAACAAGTATCTTTACTTTAGTCTAGTTAGAAAGGAAAGGGAAGAGAGTCTCGAACCTGGCCGGTGAAATTGAAACAGTCTAAAAGAAAAGAAAGGCTTAGTCTTCTCCTCTATCTGCTGTGGATCAATGTAAAATAGTGAAATGGCCACATTCCCGATCCAATGCTATTGATCCAGGAGAGTTTACCGGGTAATTCATGGGGCAACTGATGAACAAATTGGTTCAAGATCAACCACTTCAATTGCTGAGTCGATGAAGCCAACTTGCCCAGATAAGGCTTAGATGCAGCTACCTCTGCCGCAGGTGAGATCTCCGCCCCCTTTTTTTTGCTCTTCTTTCCTTCTCCACTTCAGATAGTTCGACCAGGTCAACTGGATATGACAGATCAGATAAGTTCATAGAAAGCGGGTCAACTGCAGGTCTTACCACCCTTGCAGAACCGCATTTCGATTTTGATCTATCACTTTAACATAAATAACTAGGACCCCATCGAAAGTTTTTCTATTGTTTGCAAAGTAATTCTTAATCATTTCCACCTCCGGGCTTTCCCATTCATTCATCCCGGTGGTGCAAGGCCTTCGATCTAAAGGTCTTAGAAAGTTCAATTCTACAAGTAAAGGAGGGGCTCTTATTGAAACCTAGGTTGGCAGTTCCCTAGCCCCCCGCCCTCCGCGATGAAGGAAGCACTCAAATTTCCCGTGATGCGAATAGCTGGAACTGGATCGAGTGGAAAAGCATCTGTTATCAATTGGGGCATGAAGGCTATATTGCCCGTAGAAAAAAAAACTACCCACTGCTAACCGTAGAGAATTTCTGCATATCATTCTATGAGTCGGAAGTCACCAACCATCACTCTTTACTCACACATAATACATCAAAAAACTTCTACAAGCGATAGGCATAACAAACCATCACATCACATTGACAATAATGAGGTAATACAGTGGAAACGGTAAATATTCTGCTAACCAAGCATAAGATTGAATAGTCTATCTTGCAAAATACCCTTTCGCTCCAATACTGTGAGCTCAAAATATTCCATATCTAGGATTTCTCTTAAATGTGGAACATTGAGAGCTTGATCGAAGTGCTGGCGAACAAGTCCTTCGTACTCTCCCGGCTGATTCTGTGGAGGAAGGTTGTAGAAATCTCGGTTCTC